AGTTTTTGGTCGGAATATGAATCCAAACCGAAAGACCCCTTAACTATTAAGGGGTTAATAGAACGAATCACACTTTTACCACTAAACTATACCCGCTACAATGCGATTATTGTATATAAAGGGACCTTTTGTCGAACAAGGGAATTGGACGTAATCAAGATAGGATCATAAAATAAAAGAATCATCAAAATGAGAGTGTTGGCATTTTTCATGGGGAAACTTAATGAGATTAGGAAAAGAGGGTTCAGTTAAATAACTAAATAACAAGTTTTATCCTTGGCGGAATTTTGATAGATACGGCTCGACAAAACCGCCGAAATCCTACCATCAAAATTCATTGTGTAAGAATCCACAGTTTCATTTTTTTTTATCGTTATTTCAGTAAAGTAAAAAAGGAAAGTAAATAAAAAAGAAAGAATAATATGAAATTACACTTTGATTTTTTTATATATAATAAGGATAAGAATGGAAAGAGTCCTTTTCCTTTTTTTGTTGCTTGAATAGCAAGATTTTTGTTTTGAAAAAAAATAAGATAAATCATTTTATCTAGGATTAAAAAAAGGGCCCGGCTAGGTACTGACCAGGCCAGGCCATGGGAATAAAAACACCTTTCGGACAAAATCAAAGCAAGGAGCTCTTCTTTATTTTTCGTTATTTTTATATATTGTATTTAGTACTGTCTTTCTTTTTTTTATTTATATTGTATTTTTAGAGACCTTACTTTATCTAAATGTAATTACGGATAAAAGTTGTATATATCTATATAATAAAGATAGAGAAAAAAGCCAGCGAAAGAAAGACTTTTTTGAATCTTTACTTTATGTGTAATGTAACATAGTAATTATCTTTTTTTGAATTGGGAGAGATGGCTGAGTGGACTAAAGCGTCGGATTGCTAATCCGTTGTACGAGTTATTCGTACCGAGGGTTCGAATCCCTCTCTTTCCGTTAATGGCTTCATATTTACCTTATCTTTCAAATTTTGAAAACCCTTATTAGTTAAACATGTAGAATAGATCAAAAAAATCCTAAGAAATTTGTGAAAAATCAAGTAAATAAAATGAAAAAGCCCCTTTTATTTTATTCTTCACGCCCAGGATTACGTCCTGGATCATTAGATAGGAATCCGAAGATGAAGAGAGAAACAAAGAATATTACTACTGTGTAAACAAAGAGTTTGAGAGTAAGCATTACACAATCTCCAAGATCATTTTTTTGGAAAAAAAAAAGAGAATAGATCTTCCATTACCAAAATTTTCTTTCATACCCACAATTAGATATTGTGGGGAACCTTAACCCTATTGGGGCCTTTCGCTGGAAAAAAGGTAAGAATGGGCAAATGGGGTGATCCAGATTTATTGCAGCTCTCCAAGAATTTCAATGTTTGAATCGAGGGTTCATACTGTAAGACTTATCTGATCTTATCAATTGTTAGAATTTTTTCTCGAATAAATCATTAATTTTCTAGGATAGTATTAAAGATCTCATCGAAAACTTACAGCAGCTTGCCAAACAAAGGCTAAGAGAAAAAAAAACAAAGGTATAACTGGCATAACATTCACGATTGGATTCAAAAAAGCATAAGCTTCGGGCAATTTGGCGAAGAAAAAACTACTCGAATAAAGGGCAGAATTAAGACAGATACAGATCAAATTAAAGATATTAAGCATAACAGACATTTTGTTCTTGGAGATAATTGCATTTTGATTGAGTTATTGATATAAGGAAAAATAAAGAAAGTAAAGTGGACCAAAAAATCCTTCTTTTTCTTTGAACTTACCCAATCAAAAATCCTTCAATTCTCAAAAGAGAATAGAAGAAATCATACTTTCATACAATATCTTAATTGAATTATATGTAATGATCAATAAATTCAGTTTAATTCTATATCGATACGTATTAAAATCCTATCAATAATCAAATTTATTCTATATATATTTGGGTTAGAATTGACGAAAAACCAATACCAATATTAGTCTTTATTAGTGTCGAATAGAAATCTAAATGGGGCGTGGCCAAGTGGTAAGGCAACGGGTTTTGGTCCCGCTATTCGGAGGTTCGAATCCTTCCGTCCCAGAGCATATCCATTCTATCAGAATCAAGATTGTGTTTTGGATAGAATGTCATTCTTGTTTCTGATTTTTAATGATTCCGAAAAGAATCATATCCCGTTTTTTCACAAACTGAACTAAATCCAGTTGAAATGACACACAAATGTAACTGAATCCATTTGTGATCCAGGTAAGATGGGATCATAGATCACAAGAGTTTGAATTCAAAAAAGCCGGGTGGGCTTTTCATCATATGCGCATTCACTTCATCTTCATATTGAGGTAAGTTAGTTACTTAGAAAAACCTTATGTCCGTATTTATTTGAATTTTTTCAATGATACATTTTATTTTGAATCAAAATGGGAAAGAAAAGCACCTATATTCCCTATCCCTTCAATGAGATAGCCTGATTATTTTATTAATTCTCTGTCAATCCCGAAATTCTAAGGATCTCTTGAATTCTAAACAAGAGGGAGTTCTTGGTACTAATTGAATTCAATTTCAATCGATCGGGATTAAGTCTCTTAAGACTGGGTTAGGGTAAAATCAAAATAGGAGCACGGACTTAATCTGAACTTGTTTGACTTTGTATCTAGACAAGATAGTTAACATCGGGTAAAAGAGGATCGATCCTTTTTTTATTTATGCCTCATCATTCTCATAGAATTTGGGAAGCAGATAGAAGTTAATCAGTAACGGAAGGTATTAATTGGAATGTCTGTGTTTGTCCGATTAACAAACAATCAAGTTCCATATATAACCGACGTATTTTCTTTGAACCTTACTTTGAGGTATTTTTTGTTTGGTTCTAATGAATAATTAAAAATCTATATTCAGACAGGAGTGATTCATACATTTTATTCACTATACATTTTATTCACTTTAGTTTATGACAAGATTACAGAAAAATTACTATACAAACAACAAAATATGAAAATGCGTATAAAATGCGGAAATGCTTAGCTTATATGTATGTATTGTTATCGTTTTTTTATTTCAGTGAGAATGGTCTTTCGATTTTTGTGACAAAGATTTTTGATCCCTTACCTTAAATTATCAAATTGAAATATTTCACATAGAATATCTATAACAGTGACAATTGTTCAGTCTATCTAATAGATACGACAAACCCCTATTTTTTAGATTCTTATTTGATTTTATCACTCAGATGAAAGAATAAGGACCGAAATCTTACCTTAACATCAGTCTTTTTTATCCACTCACGAAAAAAGAAAGAGAGATTTATCTCTCTTATGTGCGGTCCTTATTGTAAACCTTTATTCAAATAATGCTGTCAAAGTAGGAAACTTTTTCAATTCGAATTTTTTAGAACTATTTTAAATTATTTTTTTTAAGTTGAATCTTTGGTACTCGAAGAAATGTAAAGTTGATAAATCAATCCTCTTGAATCACTTAAAGATGCCGATTCAAAAAGAATTCATTTATCCGTTCTTATTTATCTTATTTTTTTATTCAAAAAAAACGTTGCATTCATACAATCAAATTGGAATTCTTGTTGATACTTTTTAAGAAAAACATCTCCCCATATATTATAGAAGAATAAAAGTATAGATTACTATGTCCCGACTGAACCAATGACTATTCATGATTCGATAATGGAATCATTTCCATACCGGTTCCAAATTAGAGGAATGTTATGGTAAAACTTCGTTTGAAACGATGTGGTAGAAAGCAACGTGCGACTTGAAGGACACGATCCGTTGTGGATTCTTACATCCACCATTTTTTATAGGAATGAAGGTGCTCTTGGCTCGACATCGTTTATTCTGTTCCACTAGAACCCCTCTTTCTTGTTGGGTTGTAATGTAAATAGTAGATGATGGAGCTCGAGTAGAAAGTATTGATTCATTTTTCGGGAGCAAGGATCTAGGGTTAATGCCAATCAATAAATTGGAACAACTTCGTAAGTATATCTTCGATATAGAAATTGAAAGGATCCAATTTTAGCAAGTTTCCAATCCAAAATAAAATTGGATTTGTTGGAATTGATAAAAATCTTTCGATACAAAGTGTATCACTATCACGCGGGAATCAACTGTTCGTATGATTCTTTGATAGAAAGAAATCAAAAAAAGGGTATGTTGCTGCCGTTTTGAAAGGATTAAGTATCACCGAAGTAATGTCTAAACCCAATGATTCAAAACAAAGATAAAGGATCCCAGAACAAGGAAAGACCCTTTCAATTGTCTCAATAACTGGATCAGAGACTGAAGAATCCAAATAAATAGGTTTTAAACGAGACAAACAACAAGGGGTTAAAGACCACTCAATAAATGCCTAAAGATTTTTCTTTGAGTTATTTAATTTAAAAGTTATCCAACTTGAGTTATGAGTACAAATGATTTTTGATTTTTAAGGAAGGAAGAATAAAAAAAAAAGATTTAAATCATAGTCTAATTGATTTGATGATTTTATGGACCCATTTGCCATTAGAATTCTATACTATAATTCTATACATTGATGAATATAACTTAGAATCATTTTTGCTCGAGCCGTACGAGGAGAAAACTTCCTATACGTTTCTAAGGGGGGTATTGTTCATCTACATCTATCCCAATGAGCCGTCTATCGAATCGTTGCAATTGATGGTCGATCTCGAAGAGAAGGAAGAGATCTTCAGAAAGTGGGTTTTTATGATCCGATAAAGAATCAAACTTATTTAAATGTTCCTGCTATTTTATACTTCCTTGAAAAAGGCGCTCAACCTACAGAAACTGTTTATGATATTTTAAAGAAGGCGGAGGTTTTCAAGGAACTTCAGTCTAATCAAATAAAATTCAATTAAATTAATTAAATACAAAAATAAGGGAGGGAGTGGTGACTCGTATATAGCTTTGTATAACCTTTCTCTACTATTTTTTTTTCTTTCCCCTTTCTCTTGCTCTATTCGTACCTATTTATCACTGCTTCCATAGAATCCCATGTTCT